TTTTTCCGCCCATTTCCCCCGAGAAAATTTTTGAATACTCAAACGGTCGATTTTGTCTTAGTTTATGCTTTTATTTATGACTGAAAGCGGCGTAATGTCTCATTATGATCTGGATTGCGTCTCTTTCTTTCATTTTGCTGATTTCCTTAACTAAAAACTAAATGGAAATGAATTCTAATTAAATCAATATTAAGTAAGAATTACTATTACTTAGTAATCTAATTACTATAGTTAATCAATTCGTAATTCAATAAAAAAATAGAAGAATTTATATTCAATAATTTAGAATAATTAATAAAAAATAGAAATATATTTCTAAAGATATATATATATGATATATTGTCAAATATAATAATCTAAAATATTAGCAAAATATATAGTTAAAGTAATAGATAATAATCAAAAATGAAAATATCATTTTAAATGTGACTGTTTAATTAAGATACTGAAGATAAATAAATAGAAACTACATATCGCTATAGTCAATTAATGGTTATCATCTATAAATATTAAATATTTATTTGAAATATGCGCTTTCTATTCTTTTCTAGACTCATATTAATTATGAATAGCTAAGAATGGATAGTTAATAGCTACGATCCCAGTAGGTTATTGAATTCCTATGCATGCCCAATTTCGATTATGTGAGCCCGCTTAGCTCAGAGGTTAGAGCATCGCATTTGTAATGCGATGGTCATCGGTTCGATTCCGATAGCTGGCTTCTCTCTATTTGGTTGCTTTTTTACGTGATTGCTAATGTCTCCGTGAAATCTAAAGAATGCTGGAAAATAGTATTAAATTATTGATATAATTTATCTCATTATTCTTTGTAGTAGAATACTTCAGTTGATTTCACTTCATTTATAGTTCAGTTTTAATTTAGGTTTATTCTGTAAAATTTAAATAAAATAAGGAGTCTTTATGTCGCGTTACCGAGGTCCTCGTTTCAAAAAAATACGCCGTCTGGGGGCTCTACCGGGACTAACTAGTAAAAGGCCTAGAACCGGAAGTGATCTTAGAAACCAATCGCGTTCCGGTAAAAGATCTCAATATCGTATTCGTCTAGAAGAAAAACAAAAATTGCGTTTTCATTATGGTCTTACAGAACGACAATTACTTAAATATGTCCGTATCGCGGGAAAAGCCAAAGGTTCAACAGGTCAGGTTTTACTACAATTACTTGAAATGCGCTTGGATAACATCCTTTTTCGATTGGGTATGGCGTCGACTATTCCTGGAGCCCGCCAATTAGTTAACCATAGACATGTTTTAGTTAATGGTCGTATAGTAGATATACCAAGTTATCGTTGCAAACCACGAGATGTTATTACAGCGAAGGATGAAAAAAAATCCCAAACTCTGATTAAAAATTCTCTTGATTCATCCCCTCATGAGGAAGTGCCAAAATATTTGACTCTTCACCCGTTCCAATATAAAGGAGTAGTCAATCAAATAATAGATAATAAATGGGTCGGTTTGAAAATAAACGAATTGCTAGTCGTAGAATATTATTCCCGTCAAACTTAAACCTAACTAACAAAAAAAAGATTTGGGCTATTTTGCTCTCTTCTCTTTTCGTCGAAGTAAGAGATTGGCTGCCATATTTGAATTCCTTGTCGACCTTTTTTTAGTAGTTTAATTTTATGTACCACAACAATTAGGAATATGTAATCTATATCAAAGGAAAGCCTAACTCTTGGACTAATGGTATCCATTATTAGTTGATTTGAGACATTGTATTGTGATAAGTACCGTTGGTGGTTTAGATGAAGGTACGGAAAGAGAGGGATTCGAACCCTCGGTAAACAAAAGCCTACATAGCAGTTCCAATGCTACGCCTTGAACCACTCGGCCATCTCTCCTACATAATGATTATGACTCAGAACCCGAGTGAATAGCGAGTCGTTATCATAGTATATCATAGTAGATTATTGGATAGATACGACCAATCAATTATAACTATAAAAATAGAAAACTTTTCAGCATAGAATGCTTATTCAACCATATTCAATAAAAACTTTTAGCGAGTTATCCTAATCCTAATCTCTAGTAAAAATGCCTTTATTCTTGAACTTCGATAAAATCGGACTAGTTCCCGTTATTGGTATACTACTACATTTGCATGAAATCTAATCGGATTAAACTATTTCTTATTTGTTTTATTCGAATATAAATTCAAAATTCCGACGAAACAATTTGAGTAGTAAGGTGTATATCTTTTTTATATTATTAGTCTGTTTTGTTTTTATGTTATTTCGTACTGTACAATTACTTTCTTTGTAAGATCGTTTTCCCACGAGAGGTAATGAAAATAATTTATAGAATGGATTGTTAGCTATGTCTAGATCGCGGATAAATGGAAATTTTATTGATAAGACCTTTTCAATTGTAGCCAATATCTTATTACGAATAATTCCGACAACTTCCGGAGAAAAAGAGGCATTTACCTATTACAGAGATGGTGCGGTTTGATTTTTTTTTATCGCGATCAGTCGTAGTA